GGTAATATCGATGAAGCTACTGCGAAGGCTACAAACTTAGATTAGAAATGGAGAACAAATTAAAGAAATGACTTTAAATCTTTGTGTACTGACCCCCAATCGAATTGTTTGGGATTCAGAAGTGAAGGAAATCATTTTACCTACAAATAGCGGACAAATTGGAGTATTACCAAATCATGCGCCTATTGCCACAGCTATAGATATAGGTATTTTGAGAATACGCCTTAATGACCAGTGGTTAACGATGGCTCTGATGGGCGGTTTTGCTAGAATAGGCAATAATCAGATCACTGTTTTAGTAAGTGATGCGGAGAAGGGTAATGACATTGATCCACAAGAAGCACAGCAAACTCTTGAAATAGCAGAAGCTAATTTGAATAAAGCTGAAGGCAAGAGACAAACAATTGAGGCAAATCTAGCTCTCAGACGAGCTAGGACACGAGTAGAGGCTATCAATATGATTTCGTAAAAAGTTGGTGCGTCCGAATAATTCAAAAATTGAAAAAAAAAGGTGAGTAGAAAAACTTATTAGATACCATTGACTCTGGTATCTAATAAGTTCGAACTATACCTTACCTACTATTGGATTTGAACCAATGACTCCCGCCGTATGAAAGCAATACTCTAACCACTGAGTTAAGTAGGTCATTTATCACCCCAATATCACCCCCAATAGAAAAATGATACCTATCTATCAGATCAATAGATTATAAATCTAATATTACTTATAAGCAATATCAACGCAATATCAATCCAAAGGATTGGATCATGTAATATTCATCTTGACAAGAAATGATCTACATAATATGATAAAATATATATCAAAAGCACAAGGGCTATAGCTCAGTTAGGTAGAGCACCTCGTTTACACACGCGCCAATGTTTTTTTTTCAGAGAAGTCCGTCTTAGAATAAAAAGAGTTTAAAAATCGGTGTCTTACTCCATTTTTAGGAACAACAAAACAAAAGAACAATAGCCTGACAAAGGATTTAGACATATAGAATCCATCATTGATTTGAGATATTGATAAGGTAAATACCCATTTCTCTTCAATGCTAGGCCTAATGGGTATAGGAACCTCAAAAAAATTCTCTTTTCTTCCTATCTTATGAACTTTAAGGTGTATGAAGTTTCATTTCCTATTTGATACTTTAATTTTAGTAGGTAGATAGAGAGTCCATTTAACTTAAGTTGATCGAGGCTAGAAGCAAACCTATGTCAGGATAACCCTTCTTTGAAACACTTTGGTAGTGCTCTTAGATTGTAATCTAAATAAAAAACATGAGCACAAGGAATCATATCTTGATTCTTTCTGTCAAGAAAAAAGATGGTGGACTAACTGAAATTTCTATCAGTTAATGAAAAAGCTCAATGCAAAAAAAAAAAAAGCGCACGTTGGGTTTTTAAAAACAATTCAAATCATTTCGATAATAATCAGTTTGATCTGTTTTACCGAGAAGGTCTACGGTTCGAATCCGTATAGCCCTAATATTTCTACAGACACTAATAATATTTAGTATCGAATACCTCTCATTACTAATCCTTATGCTAAATATTAGTATATAGTATTAGTAATAGAATAGAAGGAATTTGTAAATTTCTATGTCTATGTGAATTTCTATAAGAATATATTATAAGAATATATTACGATAAAAATAAAATAATACTAATATTAGTATATTCAGATATTAGTCTAATTTTTTTTTAGAAAGCATTTCTATTTAGATTATATTAATTTATATTATATATTCATTAATGAATGAATATTAAAAAATAAAGAAAAATAATAGAAATATAGTAATAATTCTCAATTCTCAAATTTTCATTCAAATCGACTAATAATTAATACTAATACAGTATATTTTCCACATTCATAGGAGTACGTTTATGTTTCTGCTTTATGAATATGATATTTTTTGGGCATTTCTAATAATATCAAGTTTTATTCCTATTTTGGCATTTCTAATTTCTGGATTTTTAGCCCCGATTAGCAAAAGACCAGAGAAACTTTCTAGTTATGAATCGGGAATAGAACCAATAGGCGATGCTTGGTTACAATTTCGAATCCGTTATTATATGTTTGCTCTCCTTTTTGTTGTTTTTGATGTTGAAACGGTTTTTCTTTATCCATGGGCAATGAGTTTCGATGTATTGGGGGTATCCGTATTTATTGAAGCTTTTATATTCGTGCTTATCCTAATTATTGGTTCAGTTTATGCATGGCGAAAGGGGGCATTAGAATGGTCTTAATTCTTGACTATTTAGATAATTAAAAAATAAAAAAAAAACATTGAAACAGTTATGAATTCCATTGAGTTTTCCTTACTTGATCGAACAACCAAAAATTCAGTTATTTCAACTACATTAAATGATCTTTCAAATTGGTCAAGACTATCCAGTTTATGGCCGCTTCTCTATGGTACTAGTTGTTGCTTCATTGAATTTGCTTCATTAATAGGATCACGATTCGACTTTGATCGTTATGGATTAGTACCACGAT